AAACGATGGAAAAAAAAGAATTTCTTTTACATATCCACCCAGTTTATCAATTTTCTGGGAAATGATACAAAGAAAGATTTCTTTGTCTACAACAGAAAAATTCTTATACGATGAACTATACAATTATTGGATTTATACCAATGAAAAAAAAAAAAACAGCTTAAGCAATGAATTTGCTAATAGAATTGCAGTTCTAGACAAAGGACTTTTTTATATAGATGGACTCGATAAAAAAACTCAATTATGCAATGAGAAAACTAAAAAGGAATATTTGCCAAAAATAAATGATCCTTTCTTAAATGGACCCTATCGTGGAATAATAAAAAAATGCTTTTCACCCTCTATTATAAATGAAACTGCAGTCCAAAATTGGGTAGATGGAATTTTGATAAATAAGATTCATAGTATTCTTCGTAATGATTATAATTACCACGAATTTGAACAGAAAAAAGATACATTAAAAAAAAAATCAATATCAAAAGAAATTAGGCATTTCATGCCTTTAATGAGTCCATTTTCTGGGGAATCAACATTCAATCGGAAAGGAATTTATTTACTTCTAGAAGAAGAACAAATTGGTTCAGAAGATCAAGAACAATTTTTAAAATTTTTAGTTGATGCAATCATAGGACTAAAAATAAATAAGAAATTAATAAAAAAAAGGATAGATAAAATAAATACAAAAAAAGATATGAGGATATGCGACCCCCTCCTATAGATTTGATACTTTCGGCTACAAAAAAACTTGTAATACCAAATCCATTCGGAATTCCATCAATTATTCGTCTATCAATAAAAGAAACTAACTCGGCCACCCCTCTTACACCCTTAATAAAATATGTTGTATAAAAATAATCAATATAACCACGGTTAGAAGACCAATTATAGATAAAAATTTTTATATTATCCCAAAAAAGTCTCTTTGGACCTCTTTTATCAAATGAATTAATTAAATAAAAATTTTTTAACGATGAATAAATAGGTTTATATAAAAAAAAAGCTATAAATATTCCCCAACAAGCTATACTAACTGACAAAGTTGCATTTATTGCAAATTCATACCAATCAACAGAATTATTCAAAGATGAATGTAAAGGATTTGCAGGTGGAGTTAACCATTTAGTTAATATATCCAATCCTATTCCTTGTTGATTAAACGGAATTCCAATGAATTCAATGAAAAAAGTAAACACAATCAATACAATGAGAGGAAATAGCATAGTATTGTCCGATTCAGGAGGATATGCAGAAATTTTCTTATTTTCAAAATAAGTATCAGTAATAATACTAAAAGATCGCATTATTTTTAAAAAATGTCGGTAAATTTTATATGGGTTTTTCCTAAAAACAGAAGCCTCTTCTCTATTTTCATTCCTTGTTAATAAGGTAACTAAAGATAAATTTTTATTAATGTTTGTCAATCCGCCTTTACCCCACAGAGACATTGAATAGAGGGAAATGTTTTTTTTTCCACTAAAATTTTTACAATAAAGGTTTAAATGCCCGTCAAACGTAATAAAATAGATTCGAAACATATAAAAAGCGGTTAATGCGGCTGTAAGATAGGCTATTATTGCAAAAATGGGCGAATACAGCGAACTATCATTAAGAATTTCATCTTTGGACCAAAAACAAGCAAGAGGCGGAATACCACAAAGAGAAAGCGTACCTATTAAAAAAGCAGTTTTTGTAATTGGAATATGTTTTGTTAATCCCCCCATAAGAACCATATTCTGATTTTTATCTGGAGAATATCCAACAAGCGTTTCCATTGAATGAATAAGGGATCCGGATCCTAAAAACAATAAAGCTTTTGAATAAGCATGAGTAATCAAATGAAATAAAGCAGCTCGATAAGACCCTATACCTAGGGCTAACATCATATAACCCAATTGAGACATTGTAGAATAAGCTAAACTTATCTTAATATCTTTTTGAGCAAGAGCTAAGGTAGCTCCTAAAAATACAGTTATTATACCTATAAAAGCGATTACATACATTATATAAGGTATAACTATGAAAAGAGGAAAAAGACGAGCAACTAGAAAAATTCCAGCTGCGACCATGGTCGCAGCATGTATAAGAGCTGAAATCGGAGTAGGCCCCTCCATAGCATCGGGTAACCATACATGAAAGGGAAATTGGGCAGATTTTGCAACTGCACCAGAAAATAATAATAAAGTACATAAAATACAAAATAAAAGATTTACTTCATGATTTTTAATTAAGTTAATAAATATTTCAAACAAATCACGAAAATCGAAACTGCCCGTTACCCAATAAAGACCTAAAATTCCTAATAATAAGCCAAAATCGCCTACACGATTAGTCACAAACGCTTTTTGACAAGCATTCGAGGCAATGGGGCGTGTAAACCAAAAACCTATTAATAGATACGAACACATTCCAACTAATTCCCAACAAATATAAATTTGTATTAAATTTGAGCTAGTAACTAATCCTAACATGGCAGTATTGAAAAAACTCATATAAGCAAAAAATCTTAAATAGCCCTGATCGTGACACATATAATTATCGCTATAAATAAGAACCAAAATTGCAACAGTAGTTATTAAAACTAACATAATAGAAGTAAGTGGATCGAACAAATAGCCAAATTCAAAAGAAAAATCATTATTAATAGTCCAAGACCATACATATTGATAAACGGAATTACTATTTATTTGTTGAATCGCCAGCGTCATCGAAAAAATCATAGCTATAGTTAACAAAGAAATACTAGAAAAAGCCCACATCCGCCGAAGAGTTTTTGTTGCTGTTGGAAAAAAGAGAAGTCCCACTCCTATTAAGAAAGGAACTGGGAGTGGAATGAAGGGTATGATCCATGTATATTGGTATATATGTTCCATAATAAAAAATGTTTATTTCAAATTTAACTTATTTTTAATAGTCATCTTTTGAAAGAAATCCATTAAAAATAAAAATCACGATATATAATAACACTAAATTAATATACATAGATGTTGAATTTTTTTAATATTCAAATCAAGAAGTTCTTATTGGTCAAATATAAAATTTGTTAATAAAAATGACTACTTAGTTTTTAGTAAGTAAATTTGAATATATAAAATGGAGAAAGAAGATAAAAAACTTTCCTTTATATTTAAAGCATTTCTAATCCGTCTATAGACCTATAGACTATAAAAATTAGTTACTAAAGCTCTTAAGTTCTGGATTCATAATTATTAACCCGTTAGACACAAAAATTGTGGGTTCTTTTCCAGTCAAAAAAAAAATATATAGAAAAAGTCGATATGTTTTCAAAAAACTAAAGTCAAGTTTTTCAATTAAGTTAAGATTAAGTAATAAGTACGTATAAGTAGTGGGTTTTAAAATTTGTTGGCGTGGTTTATTATGTACATATAAATTCAATTTAAATACAACCCAACAAAAATAAACTAGAGAATAGATATAAGGTGACATTTTTAGTCATTAAAATAATTTTGAATTTCATATGAATTTATTTATGAAAAGTCTCTGGATCATAAAATAGTTTGTTTCTACTAATCGCCCCTATTATTATTTAATACAAAATTTGGTTATCGCCTAGAATATAAATACATAGATAATGAATAAGAAACAAAAATTTTTTTAAACAATAGATGTCTTTCACATCCAACTATAACAATGAAGAATAAATTAAATTTGAAATGGCAGTTCCAAAAAAACGCACTTCTATTTCCAAAAAGCGTATTCGTAAAAATGTTTGGAAAAAGAAGGGGTATTGGGCGGCGTTAAAAGCTTTTTCGTTAGCAAAATCTCTTTATACTGGAAATTCAAAAAGTTTTTTTGTACTAAAAAAAAGTACTCAAAACTTGGAATAATCAGAATAGACCTGATTCAAAAAAAGATCCTAACAGAACAAATTAACATCCTAAATTATGACGAAATTTAATTTTTCATTTCAAATTAAAAAATGAATATTTATAAAAAAGTGTGACTTTTTTTTATGATATGTAGAAGAAGAGCTCTTATGTCAACCAAAAAAGAGTATTTTTTTTTAGATATAATCATCATCGTTTTTTAGTTTATTTTTAAATTTCTAAGATGGGGAGTTTTTCCCCATCAACCCTTTTGTTTTGTAACAACAAAATTCTCAAAGTTTTTCGAAATTTAAAAATAAAAAACGAACAACTTTTCTTATATAACATGTTCAGTTCAATATTAATATTAAATTGTTTTGTTCAAATATAAAATAACCTATATACAAAGAAAATTGCGTTTGCTATTCTATATGTTTAATTCATTTTTTTGGATATATATATATATAAAGTCTCCTTGTAAGAAAAAGCGTTCGATGTCGTATTTCAAATGTGATATAAAACAGTAGATTTTTGGGGGTTCATATTCATTTGTTATTTACTAATTTAGAAATCAGATCAAAAATGATTAATAAATGAAAAGAAAACGAGAAAAAACTTTTTATGGTCTACCCCGGAGTTAGAGGCAGAATATTTTATTTACAAAAGTTCCAAATCTAAACGACACGACAGTCGATTGTCAAATCAAAGTAGTACTTTAAAATTTACTTAAAAGCATTTTTAGATTTGCGAATTAGCTTTTATTTATCTTATCAAATTTATCGTTTTCTAAAAAAAAATAATTACTCTCGACGATTGAATAAAAAAAGACTATTATGATTTTAAACAAGCCGCTATGGTGAAATTGGTAGACACGTTGCTCTTAGGAAGCAGTGCGAGAGCATCTCGGTTCGAGTCCGAGTGGCGGCATGGCATCTTAAAAATTCTCAAAAGAATTCAACAGTTCTCTAGACCATAATGAATAATAATTAGAAATTTAAAATGAGAAATGAAATTTCTTTCATATTTTAATTTGAGAATTTTAAATTGATTTTTAATTGAAGTATTTCTTTTTTATATATGTATAGATAGATAGAGTTTTATATGATATTTTCGACTTTAGAACGTATTTTGACTCATATTTCGTTTTCAGCGGTTTCCATTGTAATTACACTTCATTTGATAACTTTAGTAGTCAATGAAAAAGTACGGCTATATAATTCATTAGAAAAAGGCCTGATAGTTACTTTTTTATCCCTAACAGGATTATTAATTACGCGTTGGGTTTATTGGAAACATTTCCCATTAAGTGATCTATATGAATCATTAATCTTCCTTTCCTGGAGTTTTTACATTATTCATATGATTCCATATTTAAAAAAAAAAATATATAATTTAAGTGCAATAACTGCACCAAGTGCTATTTTTACCCAAGGGTTTGCTACTTCAGGCCTTTTAACGGAAATGCACCAATCTTCAATATTAGTACCCGCTCTTCAATCTCATTGGTTAATGATGCACGTAAGTATGATGGTACTAGGTTATGCCGCTCTTTTATGCGGATCATTGTTATCAGTAACACTTCTAATCATTCTATTTCAAAAAGATATAATAACCCTTTTTGATAAAAGAAAACATTTATTAAACGAGTCCTTTTTATTCAGTGAAATTCCACACATGAACGAAAAAGACAATATTTTAGAAAGCGTTTCAGCCTTTTATGTTAATGTTAAAAATTATTATAGATCTCAATTAATTGACCAACTGGATCATTGGAGTTATCGTGTTATTAGTTTAGGATTTATCCTTTTAACCATAGGTATTCTTTCAGGCGCAGTATGGGCAAATGAGGCGTGGGGCTCATATTGGAATTGGGACCCAAAGGAAACTTGGGCATTTATTACTTGGACTGTATTTGCAATTTATTTACATATTAGAACAAATAAAAATTTTCAGGGTGCAAATTCTGCAATTGTAGCTTTTATAGGCTTTCTTATAATTTGGATATGCTATTTTGGAGTCAATCTCTTAGGAATCGGGCTACATAGTTATGGTTCATTCTAAATTTAATTTAAAATTTAATTGAAGAAAAGACTTTACGAATACAAACATAGGCCAAGGTGTTTCTTATCAACTTATAAACAGGTGAGAACCATTAAGATGGTTCTCACAAATGTCTAAAATGCCCGAATTAGAATTCCAATTCAGGCGTTCTTCTTACAAATATAAAAATAGAAAGATAAAGACGACTACTTTTTCATTTCATTAAATGAAATGAAACTTATCTAGAAAAAAGTTTGATAGAATAGCTTCTACCTTCTCAGCGGATAATGAAAGAACGAAATCCGGGTAAACGCCAACACCTATTACAGGTAGAAAGATAGAAGTCGAAACAAATAATTCTCGTGGACCAGAATCAAAAAAATAAGAGTTTGTAATATTAAATAACTTATATCCATAAAACATTTGACGTAACATAGATAATGAATAAATAGGAGTTAATATCATTCCAATTGCCATTCCAAAAGAAATTAGTATCTTTGGCATTAAAAGTAATTTTTGGCTTGTAATTATTCCAAAAAAGACTATTAATTCTGCAATGAAACCACTCATGCCCGGTAATGCAAGGGATGCCATGGAAAAACTACTGAATAGTGTAAAAATTTTTGGCATTGGAATAGCTATTCCGCCCATTTCGTCGAGATAAACAAGACGTGTTCGATCGTAACTAGTTCCCGCTAAGAAAAAAAGTGCAGCACCAATAAATCCATGAGAAATTATTTGTAAAATGGCTCCGTTAAGTCCCGTTTCAGTTATAGAACTAATTCCTATAATTATAAAACCCATGTGAGATACAGAAGAATAGGCTATTCTTTTTTTTAAATTGCGTTGTCCAAGAGATGTTAAAGCTGCATAGATTATTTGCACTGTGCCTATTATTATCAACCAAGGCGAAAATATCGAATGAGCATGAGGTAATAATTCCATATTGATCCGAACCAACCCATATGCTCCCATTTTTAATAAGATTCCCGCTAGAAGCATACAAGTACTGTAATGAGCTTCCCCATGGGTATCTGGTAACCATGTATGTAAAGGTATAATTGGTAATTTTACAGCAAAAGCAAGAAAAAATCCAATATAGAATATTATTTCTAATGCCAGGGGATACGATTGATTAACTAATGTTTCCCAATTTAAAGTAGGTTCAATCGAACCATATAAACCAACACCCAAAACTCCCATTAATAGAAAAAGGGAACCCCCGGCCGTATACAAAATAAATTTAGTAGCGGAATAGAGACGTTTCTTTCCTCCCCACATGGATAAAAGTAGATAAACAGGAATTAATTCTAATTCCCACATTATGAAAAAAAGTAAAAGGTCTCGGGATGAAAATGAGCCCATTTGACCACTGTACATTGCTAACATCAGAAAGTGGAATAATCGGGAATCCCGAGTAACGGGAAAAGCCGCTAAAGTAGCTAAAGTAGTGATGAATCCCGTCAGTAAAACGGGTCCTATCGAAAGTCCATCTATTCCCAATTTCCAGTGGAAATCAAAAAAGTCGATCCATTTATAATCTTCGGCCAGTTGGATTAATGGGTCGTCCGGTTGGAAATGATAACAAAACGCATAGGTTGTTAGAAGTAGCTCTATAGTAGATATGCCTAGTGTATACCACCGAGTTGCCTTATTTCCTCTATGAGGGAGAATAAAAATGAAAGAACCTGCAAATATGGGTAAAACGACAATTGTTGTTAACCAAGGAAAAGAATTCGTGGTAAAGACAAGATACACTTGGGCCAAAAAAACCCGCACCCGAAAATAAATTTATTTTCGAGTGCGGGTTTTTTTCAGTAAAAAAATCCAAATTGAATAAATGGATTCAAATGAAATTTTCTGGAACGTATCAATAAGCTAGACCCATACTCCGCGTTGTTTCATGCCATAAATAAACTCGAACGCTTAAAAAATCTGTTGGACAAGCGGATTCGCATCTCTTACAACCAACGCAGTCCTCAGTTCTTGGGGCGGAAGCTATTTGTTTAGCCTTACATCCGTCCCAAGGTATCATTTCTAATACATCTGTGGGGCAAGCTCGAACACATTGAGTACACCCTATACATGTATCATAAATCTTTACTGAATGTGACATAGGATCTTTAATTTTTTTAATTTCATTAAGTTGAATTTTCGATCTAGTTATAGTAAAGTAAATGAAGTACATATTAAAATACCAGACGAATCGACGATTTCCCAGAATTTTTTGAAGCTATTTACTTCTGGCTTGGATTGGCGACATACTAAAAAAGAAATAGAAAACAGGTCCAAAATACTTTGACTTCTTACATTTGAAATTTCTTTTTTACCTTAAAGTTCGATACCTAATAATCTAAATGTAACTTCAAATTAAAATTTCTATTTATATTTATTATTTATATAGAATATAATAATAATATTTAGAATAATATAGAGAATAAAAAAAAAGACTATTTATTCAATAAATTCGATTTATTTATACGAGTTGATTTTCTGTTACGATAAATTGAAGAAACAATAGCAAGCCCAATTGCTGCTTCAGCGGCTGCAATTGCTATAACAAAAATTGAGAAAATATTTCCTTTTAATTGGCGGCTATCAAAAAAATCAGAAAATGTTACAAAATTAATATTAACTGCATTCAATATAAGTTCAAGACACATCAGAGCCCGAACTAAATTTCGACTCGTGACTAATCCATAGATTCCGATAGAAAATAAATAAGCACTCAAAACAAGTACATGTTCGAGCATCATTGATCAACTCCTTATCAATATAAATTTATATTTAATGCATTTAAATCTGAACAACAATTAAACCCATGTGATTGACTAGAATACCATAAGTTCAAATAAAATTTACAAAACTTAAAGCAAAAAAAGATGTTGGTAATAAGAAATTGAACTAAAAGTTTATAAACGAATCTGAATATAATTTAATGTAAATGGATATGATGGATATGATAAAATACTATCTTTTATTGCTAGTTTTAAAAATTAATTATTGACGCGCGATAGCAATTGCGCCTATTAAAGCAACTAAAAGAATTATTGAAATGAGTTCAAAGGGAAGAAAAAAATCTGTTGATAAATGAATTCCGATTTGTTGACTAGTAGTTATCAAATCTTGTTCTAGAATCTGGTTTGATTTTGTAGTCCAAATAATACCATACCATGAGGTATTTAGAGTAATAATAATTAATGAAAAAAAAATACTTGTACAAATCAACGAAGTAATGTTGTCCCCAACAGTCCACAGACGTAAATTTGTGTCATATTCTGGCCCATTCATAAACATTACAGCAAATATTATTAAAACATTTATAGCTCCCACATAAATAAGTAGTTGTGCAGAAGCTACAAACTGCGAATTGGCGAGAATATAAAATAAAGATATACAAACAAGAACCAACCCCAACGAAAAGGCAGAAAAAATTGTATTATTAAATAATACTACTCCTAGACCTCCTAATATAAGACCTGTTCCCAGAAAGACTAAAAGAAAATCATGTATTGGTCCAGGTAAATCCATTATATATAATATAAATATAAAATAAGAGATAAAAAATCAGAATGTTTCATGATCTTATTGACTTGAACAGGAACAAAGATTCTTGCCTTTAACTAATTGTTAAATACTAATGTGTACGACTTTCTATGAGTAAAATTTTTTGACCCATTGCATTTTTTCTGTTTTTTTGTATTTTGTAACTAATAAAGTAGTTCGAAATAACAACTATTTAAAACCATTACAGTAACCATATTTTTAATACACATTTTTATTTTCACCAATCATATAGAATAGTGACTCATTAGATTTTCTAATTATTGACCAAGAAAACAAGAAACTTTTTGAATTTAAATTCACTATTTATATTTTTAAATTTAGTATTTAAAAATAAAGGAGCGTTAAAAATTGAGTTATTTAATAATTAGGAAGTTTTTTTTAATCCCTAGATTTTTCTTTTGTTTGAGGTGAATTCAAAATAGTTCGAATTGTGTAATCATCAGTTATTGGTATTGGTAAACGACCCAGAGCAATTTGATTATAATTTAATTCATGACGATCATAAGTAGAAAGCTCATATTCTTCAGTCATTGATAAACAATTTGTTGGACAATACTCAACACAATTACCACAAAATATACAGATTCCGAAATCAATGCTGTAATTAAGCAAGCGTTTTTTTCGAATATCTGTTTCCAATTTCCAATCAACAACAGGTAAATCTATCGGACATACGCGAACACATACTTCACAAGCAATACATTTATCAAACTCAAAGTGTATTCGACCACGAAACCGCTCTGAGGTTATCAATTTTTCATAAGGATATTGAATAGTTACAGGTAAACGGTTGGCATGAGATAGGGTAATCATAAAACCTTGACCTATATACCTTGCCGCGCGTACTGTTTGTTGACCATAATTGATGAACCCGGTTACCATAGGGAACATATAGTAAATAAAAAAAAAATAAGATTTTGTTTTTTTCTCTTGTTTCAGACAAATAAAAATTCTAGTGAGTATCAAATATTATCGTTTTTTTATAATGAAAGGAGTTGGGAAGAAGTTGTTAATAATAGATTACCCAAAGAAATAGGTAAAAGAAATTTCCACCCAAGATTTAATAATTGGTCCATTCTCAGTCTAGGTAAAGTCCATCTTGTTGCGATAGGAATGAACAAGAACAAAAATGTTTTCATTAATGTAATAAAAATGCTAAATGTCATTCCAAAGACTCCTTCCGTTTTATGTATTTCAAAAAACTCAGGAAGGAATATATTTGGAATAGATAAATCCCAACCACCCAAGTAAAGAACTGTTACAAATAATGAGGAGATTAGTAGATTTAGATAGGAAGCAACATAAAATAAACCAAATTTAATACCTGAATATTCGGTTTGATAACCTGCTACTAATTCTTCTTCGGCTTCTGGTAAATCAAAAGGTAATCTCTCGCATTCTGCTAGAGAAGAAATTATAAAAATAATAAATCCTATAGGTTGCCGCCACAAATTCCACCCTAAAATACCATATTTTGACTGCGCCTCAACTATGTCAACTGTACTTGAACTGTTAGATAATCATAGTAGATGATAAGATCACTCTTGTCATCGCTAGTACAGAACCGTACATGAGATTTTCACCTCATACGGCTCCTCGAGAGCCATAAATAAATCTAAGGATTGATTCGATATTCTTTACGGATATCGTTGTAGGATAGATAAAGTAAAAATAAACCGAAAGCTCCGGAATTAAACCAATGGAATTCTGTCTGCGATACGCTAATAGAAAAGTGCTTCAGAATAGATCTCATCCTTTGCTTTGACTGACGCAATACTTTTTGAGTAATAACTTAATCCTTGAATAAGATACTCCTTTAATATGAATAAAAAGCAAAAATGCACCTTATTTTTTAAAAAGATTTAAACATTCATTTATGATTTATGCCATAACAAAAATGACATTTCCATGAATATGGAATGTATATCTAAAAAAAGTTTTTTTTTATTCATTATTCAAATTTTTTCGTCAATTTTTTAATTTCTTGTATTCTTACTTTTTTTTCTTTTATTTAGTTAGGCTTAAAAAAGTTAAAGGATTACTTCGTTCCTGATAGTTATTTACTTAATGGGTGGATAGGAGCATACTCTGGATCGGAATTTTTTGGAGTACTGCTTGATAATTTCTACCAATTTAAAGCCTCAATTAGTATTTCGTTTATGTAAACTTAGAATAACTTACATAATCTCTATTACGAATCCTTTTTGTACTTTGGTGTTCCTAATCATCCACTTCTTTTTACTCAATCTATATCATAATATGGTTGTTTTTATTTATAGTAAAAACTCCAAAAAAAATTTTCAACCCGCTTCAAGTTATAATTTTAAATTTATCTTGGGGATAAACAGTCTTGCCTGCTTATGTTTATTTTCGCTTAACCCCTGTACATAGGAAATGAGATTTTTTTTACGGCAAATTTATAGGCTGTTTTTTTTTTCACTCATCTAACTATCCGGTTTAATTTATCACCCCTAGAAGTGAAAAAAATAAGAGAAAAAAAAATTACGTTGCGTAGAAATTCAACTTTTTTTCTTAGAAGCCTAAAAATCTTAACGAATCACACGTAGAGATATTGATAACACACATAGAGTTAATGGTATTTCATAACTAATTGATTGAGCAGCAGCCCGTAGACCACCTAAAAAGGAATATTTATTATTTGATCCATATCCTGACATAAGAAGTCCAATCGGAGCAATACTTGAAATAGCGATCCACAAAAAAACACCAATACCGAGATCCGCTAGAACAAGATGATACCCAAAAGGAATTACTGAATAACTTAGTAGAATTGATATGACGGCTATAGAGGGTCCGATACTAAATAAACGTGTATCCCCTCTAGATGGAAGAAGGTTTTCTTTAAAAATAAGTTTTGTTCCGTCTGCTAAAGCTTGAAGAATTCCCAAAGGGCCGGCATATTCAGGTCCAATACGTTGTTGGATACCCGCGGATATTTCTCTTTCTAACCATACAATTACTAGTACGCCTATTGTGATTCCCAATACAAGAATCAAAATAGGGAAAAGTATCCATATAGTCCCATAAATCTCTTTTAAGGATTCCAATCTGTAAAAAGAGTTGATATTTTTTATTTTTGTTGTATCAATTATCATTTCAACGATCAACTTCTCCCATAATGATATCTATGCTACCTAATATTGTCATAATATCAGCCAATTTCATTTTTTTAACTAACTGAGGAAGAATTTGCAAATTGATAAAACCGGGTGGGCGAATTTTCCATCTCCAAGGAAAAACACTCTCATCCCCTATCAAAAAAATCCCCAACTCCCCCTTTGGGGCTTCGACTCTTACATAAAGTTCTTGTTTCGACAATTCAAAAGTAGGAGACGGTTTTTTACTAATGAATCGATAGTCAAAATCATTCCATTCAGGATATTTTATCCTATCAAAGCGTCGAATTTCTAAATTCTCAAAGGGACCCCCCGGAATTCCTTCTAGCGCTTGTTGAATAATTTTGATGGATTCTGCCATTTCACCGATTCGGACTAAATACCGAGCTAATGAATCCCCTTCTTTTTGCCATTGGACGTCCCAATCAAATTCATCATAACACTCATAATGATCAACTTTACGAAGATCCCATTGTATTCCGGAAGATCGTAGCATTGGTCCTGATAAGCCCCAGTTTATTGCTTCTTCTTCGGAAATAAAGCCAACTCCCTCAACTCGTTCTAAAAAAATAGGATTTCGCGTAATCAGTTGCTGGTATTCAGCAAGTCCCGTTAAAAAATAATCACAAAAGTCTAAACATTTATCTATCCACCCATAAGGTAGATCGGCAGCTATTCCTCCAATACGAAAAAAATTATGCATCATTCTCATACCGGTGACAGCTTCAAATAAATCATAGACTAATTCTCTTTCTCTGAAAATATAGAAAAAAGGGGTCTGCGCCCCAATATCTGCCATAAAAGGGCCGAGCCATAACAAATGAGAAGCTATACGACTTAACTCCAACATAATAACTCTGATATAGCTAGCTCTTTTAGGTACTTGAATATTTCCCAATTGCTCGGGTCCATTTACCGTTATTGCTTCTGTGAACATAGTAGCTAAATAATCCCAACGTGTTACATAAGGAAGATACTGTATAATTGTTCGGTTTTCGGCAATTTTCTCCATCCCTCTGTGTAAATAACCCAATATAGGTTCACAGTCAATAACATCTTCGCCGTCTAAAGTAACAATAAGTCGTAGAACGCCATGCATTGATGGGTGGTGAGGGCCCATATTAACTATCATGAGGTCTTTTCTTGTAGTTGGTACAGTCATAGGTTTTGTTTTGTCCCAATTTATTCTTTCCGGAATTCATTTTGACATGAATTGAAAAAAGTTCATCAAAATTCAAGATATACTAAATCAAATAATTCAAAACAACTCTTAAAATTAACGCGTTTTTAGCTCTCGAATGTTCAATTCACGGATTAATTCTTTATAACGTACTCTATTTTTCTTTGATAAATAAACCAGTAGTCGTTGACGTTTTCCTAGAATTTTTCGTAGACCTCTCTGAGATGAATAATCTTTTTTATGTAATTCCAAATGTAAAGTAAGTCTTCGTATCTTAGTGGTAAAAAAGAAAACTTGAAATTCAACAGATCCCCTGTTTTCCTCTTTTTTTTCATGTGAAATCGAGGATATAAATGCATTTTTGTTCATAAAGTCTTAACCTTCCTTACTCTTAAATATTAAATTTTATCGATCAGTAATAATAATGCTAGCTTTTTAAACTGGTATACACATTTTATTATTTTTTATTAAAAACAATTCTATTGAATTGAATTGATACGTCATCAAATCAAATTATTATCCTATATCATAATTTAAGCCAAGACGCTTAGGCATCTATTTATCTAGTAGAGTGATAATAGTGAATATATAAAATTATCCTAAATGCATTTTAAATCGTGGATACATACGTATTCTTAATAGACTAAAACGACTGCCGTTATTAGTATCAAACCAATAACGATTCATACAGGCTAAATCTTCTAGTCGATAATTAGGCCAAAGAAAGACTTTATACTTTATAACTGTATTGTTTTCGTGCCTAAGATCTTTTTTTTCATCAAAAAATTGACTACAGTTTTGTATATGATTCCTGTTATAAGATACTGCATTCCTATACATACCATTATTATTATTTGAATTCAAACACATTAGAATTCTCCATTTTCTACGACGCCTAGGCGAGAAAATAGTTTCAGGAACAAGTAAATCAAATTCAGACCTTGGAATCCATTCATCCGAATTATTCTTATCAATACTGTCGATGTTTCCTTTTTGATTTTTTTGGTGTTTACTTTTATGAATCAATGAAATACCTATGGTTTGGTACAAAAGAAATTGTCCGTTGCCCTTTACAGACAGACGAATGGGTTCAATAATAAATATCCCCCTTTTTATCAATTGTGGAAGAGTTAAATCTTGCTGAATCAGCATTATATTCAGACTCATTTCTGTTCTTTCAATTGAGGATATTGTAATTTCTCTGGGATTTGTCAATTTAAGCAGGAGACAGTAGACTTTGATATTATTGAGCAATTTTTGATTCAAAGAACCCTCCCATCTCAATTGAAAAAGCAAATATCTTTTAAGGAAGAAATCGAGTTCTGCTTCTGTACTACTCTTGTTTTGTTTTTTTTTCCTACGACCTTTAATATCTGATCCTATATAATTTTCTTGAATATCTTTTTGGTGCTTTGAGATAATAAATTCAGAATTTTTTTGAACATCGGATCCGGAATCTCTTTGACTTATGACTTCTTTTTCGCCGTGATTCCTATTCTCTAATTCCATATATTTTATTTCATTTAATATTCTAGATGTTGTAAAAGGATTTGTTCTTTTCGTTCTATTGATGTTTTTCTTTTCGCTAAAATTATAAATTCTATTACAATTTGAAAAAAGTGAATTTATTGGTATAACCCACGGTTTCGTTTTATATGCATTATAAAGCAATACAAATTTTGGGAAGAGCAAAAATTCCAGATTCGATATAGGATGGCTTAGTAATTCTTCATTCATTCCCATCCAATCAAAAGATATTTTATTTTTATGGGATTTTTTTATTTCTTGATAAATTGTGTGGTAAAAAAGATCTTTCTTTTCAATTTTATCAACAATTTTATAATTTTTCGTTTCAGTCTTAGTATTTTTAGTACTCCTGCTACTAATATTGATCCAAGCCTCAATGTCCATTTTTTTTCTACGACAAAAATGGATCATTTTCCAATCAAAATATTTTCGATTTGTATTTTTCTCTATATCCGGAATACACTTTATTCCTAAATAATTAGTAATAGGGATACTCCACCACATATCAATTAATTTGTTTGTAGATATGTAATAATTTTTATTATAGGTATAAAAATAGGTATAAAATAATTCTTGGTTTTTATTTACTTGTAATGGTTCGCCATAACTATATGAATCCTTCTTATCCTCATAAAAAATGAAATTATATGCTAAAATATTATATTTCTCGTTTTTTTTTAAATTATCTTTTTGATCGATCAATAAATAGTTTTCAGAATTTTTTCTATTGTTAGCATTAAGTAATTGGTCTTTTTTATCTGAATTCCTTTTGTTTTTTTGTAAATTTTTATTTTCAACCTCACAATATTCAGTGACGCGATTGCGCCATTTTTTTGGTCCTAATTGCGACCATTTTAGCTGAGATAAATCATATTGATAATTACTTTTAAATTTTAACCAGTTTTTCCATTGAGTCCGCCCAGAATTTGGAAGTTTTTTCGGATTTAACTTAGAAGACGTTATTACTTGTGTTCCAAAATTCTTTTTGATTTCATTTTTTAGAAATAAAAACGTTCCACGATATTGAAAGATAGACCTTAACTTATATAAGTATAAGTTGATAACTTCGGCTTGTGATAATTTATAAAATACATATGCTTGTGACAAAAAAGATAAATCCGAAAAAATCTTTGAATTCTTATTAATATGACTAACAAAATAGAAAAGTGATTTTATGAATTGAATTGTTTTTTTATTTTTTTTCTCAACCCTTCCTTGAATTTTTTCATTATTGTCAAGGCGTTTTTCACTAAAATTCTTTGTTGATTCAAGATAAAATTCTATATTAATTAGGGGAATATTAATAATATATAGAAATAGATCTACGAATAACCTTTCCCTAAAAATTTTTTGAAAATAATTTGATTTACGAATTAATCGAGTATTTTTTATTTTAAATATCTTACCAATATTTTTGGGTAATTCAAAATTTTTAGTACCAGAACGAGTTTTGTTAGGCTGACTAATTAATTTTAGAGTTTTAAAAACTTTTTTTTTTTCTTTTGCAAATTTATCTATTTTTTTTTTTATTGTCCTTGTTCTATTAGCCAGATCTTTTTTTTTTTGTTCTGATACTGAATCTGAATAACTTGTCTGATTCATGAATCCGTCTTGAATGGTTGATTCGTGAACTATATTATTATTGATTGCCAAATCTTTTTCTTTTTTTATTTCAATGGATTCGTCTCTCAATCTAAATATTCGAATTGGACTTAAAATTTTTTTTTTTATTTTTAAAATTAAAAGTAGAAGGCTTTTAATAAAAATTTCATTTGGAACATTTAACAAAAATTCTATTTTTTCTTTGCAAATTTTTAAAACTTGAAACCATTTCTTTGTAAATTTTCTCATTTTTTTGTCAAGTTTGGTAAAAATAGGTTGAAAAAAATAGGGTCGTTTTCGGGAGGAACCGAAGGGAAGTTCAGTTTCCATTCCCCAAACTGTTAAAAAACAAAAATTATCCATTTGATTTTGTTTTTTTATTTTATATTGATAAGAAGGTCTTAGCATCGATCTATGCCAAGGTTTTAGGTAAAAAGGAAATAGTATCTTTATCTGAATACCGTCAGTTAACCAGTTTTTCGGAAATTCTGTTTCTGATAACTGAACACCATTATAGGTACATTTAATATGCATTTCTTTCTTCCACTCTTCGAAATCCTCAGACCACTCAGGGAGTTGGAATAAGAATAGACGACCTATATTTTTTGCTATTATAAGTACAGGTAATCGAATATATTTTCTAAGAATTGATTGGGTTACTAACATCAAACCTCTTATTACTTGAGCAAATGGAATGGTATCCCAGGCTTCAGCTATTTCTATTCGTGCTTTTTCTTTGCTTTTTTCTTCTTTGTATTCATTTTCTCTTTGTTGCTCTTCTTCCTTTTTTTCTTCTTCGGTATAATAATCAGAAATTTTTAATTCTCTATTTTTTTCTATATAATTTTTTAAAATACGTTTAATTAATGTTGAAATATTAAAAGTTGAAATATTAAAAGAAAATAAGGACAAGTTTTCTATTCTGTCTAAAAAAAGCGGTGAATGTATATTTGCTTGAAATAATTCCCGAATAACTAGTTTACGTCTTTGAACCCGCATGGAACCTTTTATTATGTCTCGACGAAAATCAGATTGTTGTGAATAACGTACCAAAGCAACTTCTTCTATTTCTATTTGATCAGACTTATTGGGATTGATATTATTAATATCGATATTATCCTCGTTAGCATTAAAAATAACGACACGTTTAGCTTTTCTTGAGCGAATTTGATGATCCGTTGGTACGTCGTCTTCATTTTGATTTTCTTGCTGCTCTAAATCATCAATTAATTTGTATGACCAGCATGGAACTTGTTTACTAATTTCTGTTATTCCAATAGGTTTTTTTTTTTTTATTAATTTCTTATTTATTTTTAGTCCTATGATTGCATCAACTAAAAATTTTAAAAATTGTTCTTGATCTTCTGAACCAATTTGTTCTTCTTCTAGAAGTAAATAAATTCCTTTCCGATTGAATGTTGATTCCCCAGAAAATGGACTCATTAAAGGCATGAAATGCCTAATTTCTTTTGATATTGATTTTTTTTTTAATGTATCTTTTTTCTGTTCAAATTCGTGGTAATTATAATCATTACGAAGAATACTATGAATCTTATTTATCAAAATTCCATCTACCCAATTTTGGACTGCAGTTTCATTTATAATAGAGGGTGAAAAGCATTTTTTTATTATTCCACGATAGGGTCCATTTAAGAAAGGATCATTTATTTTTGGCAAATATTCCTTTTTAGTTTTCTCATTGCATAATTGAGTTTTTTTATCGAGTCCATCTATATAAAAAAGTCCTTTGTCTAGAACTGCAATTCTATTAGCAAATTCATTGCTTAAGCTGTTTTTTTTTTTTTCATTGGTATAAATCCAATAATTGTATAGTTCATCGTATAAGAATTTTTCTGTTGTAGACAAAGAAATCTTTCTTTGTATCATTTCCCAGAAAATTGATAAACTGGGTGGATATGTAAAAGAAATTCTTTTTTTTCCATCGTTTTGACATGTATAAAAAAAATATTGTGACATTTCATTTCTTACCGCATTTTCAAATCGATTGTTTTTTATATATCGCGTTGGACGATTCCAACGTTTATAGTCGAAAAGAAGAGAAAGAAGGGGTTTTTCAAACCAGAATAGGTTTTTCTTTTCTTCTTTAAGTATTTCTAACTTCGAAATATCTTGATTGCCAGAATAAGAAGTTGGGCTATTTTTATAGTATGCTTCTTTTAAGTGCAAGTGGAATTCATCCTTTGTTTTGTCCTTTCCATTCACTCGGATCTTTTCCGTTTCATCAATTTTGTCCGGATCCTCCTTTTCTTCCGAAAAAAGGGAAGGAGAAGGATCTTCTTCGGTGAATCCCTCTTCTTCCTGTTTAGTCTCCTTCGTTTCGGACTTTTTTTCTATTTCTACATCTGTTTCGTCCTCACTTTCTTTCGTTTCTGAGGTTTCTTTCAGTTTCTTAGTAAAAATGGGTGACGGCATTCGGCCTAAATAGTAGACACAGGTAATAAATAAGAGAATACTAAAGATTCGAGCCATAGAATTTTTGAATTCTGACACCAGATACTTATTAGATCGAATAAGTACATTAGATCTAATAGAATGATTTTGCTGTATCCAAACTAATACCAACCCAACCCATTTCATGAATAAAATGTGACCAATTAACCAACCAACAAAACTACTTGTTACAAATAACATCTTGTTGTTGCATCGAAACATATAAATGTTTACTAATCTGGCTAACATTGAACTTGGTAAAATGAAATGGTTGAATAATTGAAAAATGAGATTATTCAGGAATACACATTGAATGCTGAGATTACGCATTGAATTTCTGCTAGTAGATCCATAATAAAAAAAGCGTTTGTGATTGTTCCAGAAGAAGTGAAACAAAAGGTAGGGTAGAGCTAGGACAGTTATTGTATGAGGTCTACCCAATGCTAGATGCAGAGGCGTATAATAGATCGATATGAACATCATGAGCTGTCCCATAATAAAACCAGTTGTTGCTGATACCTTCTTCTCGGTTCCTTCTTCTCCTTCTTCCATAACCTGAGCTCGGAGAAGGAAGAGATAAGAGGGCCCTATGGAGAATGTGGTCAGAAATCCATAATAAAGTCCGACCACAACGACCGAATTGATTATCTTCATGCATAAGGATACTAGATT